ATGTATTTCATGAATCTAAGTGGAATAGGCAAAGTGGATTCTTTGTTGGTTAGTCGAGTTCCAATGAAAACCACACAATTGAAGAAAATGTCCGAATTTGCTATTTAGAAAATCAATAAACTAAGGTTTTGTCGTTCTAGATATCAGATTCAACGGAAACAATTACAGCAGTAGGGGGGGGGAAATCAAAAAACAAGTCGAGCAAAATTATACAAAGTTATATACAAGTTGCTACCCCCCCTCAGTCTTTCTTTAATTGAATTTCGTTTGATTAGACGGAAGTTACTTAAAAACTTCCGCTTTCTTTAAAAGATTCTGAACAGTTCCTGTGGGTTGAGCACCTTTTTCAAGGAAATATAGAATAAGAGGAACGTTTAAATAAGTTTGATTCTTCATTGGATCATAAAACCCCACTTTTCTAAGATCTTTTCCTTCTCTTCGGGATCGAACATCAATTGCAACGATTCGATAGACGGCTCATTGGGATAGATGTAGATGACCAACACCCCCCCTAGAACCGTATAGGAAGTTTTCTCCTCGTACGGCTCGAGAAAAATGATTTGCTTCGAAGTTTTGTCTATGTATGCAATTCTAATAAATTAAATGACAAATGGGCCTAGAAAATCAATTAGACTCTGATTTCAGTCTTTTTTCCTTCCTGAAAATGAAAAAGAAATCATTCGTACTCATAACTCAAGTTGGATAACTCTCAAATAGCTCAAAGGAAAAATCTTTAGTCACTTTCATTTATTGAGTGGTCTTTAACCCCTTTTGTTTTGTTTGTCTTTTGTCTCGTTTCAAATTCTATTTGGATTCTTTAGTCTGATCCAATTAGTGAGACTATCGAGACAATTAAAAAGGTCTTTCCTTGTTCTTAGATCCTTTATCCTTATTTTAAATCATTGGGTTTAGACATTACTTCGGTGCTTCTTAATCCTTTCAAAGTGGCAGCAACATACCCCCCTTTTGATTTCTTTCTATCAAAGAATCCTACGAACAGTTGATTCACGTGTGATACACTTTGAATCGAAAAAGTTTGCTAAATTCTAACAAGTCTTGCTTTTGAATTGGAAACTTGCTCGAATTGGATCCTTTCGATTTCTATATATGGAAGATACGTTTACGAAGTTGTTCCGATTAATTGGCATTAACCCTAGATCCTTGCCCCCGAGAAATGAATTAATCTTTTCTACTCGAGCTTCATCGTGGACTATTTACAACCCAACAAAAAATCGAGTGTAACAGAACAAACAATGTCGAGCCAAGAGCAGTCTCATCCTTAGATAAATCGAAAATGGTGGATGGAAAAATCCACAACGGATCGTGTCCTTCAAGTCGCACGTTGCTTTCTACCACATCGTTTCAAACGAAGTTTTACCATAATATTCCTCTAATTTGGAACCGGTATGGAATTGATTCAATTATGGAATCATGAATAGTCATTGGTTCAGTTGTACATAGACATCGTAATCTAGGCTTTTTCTTCTATATATGATATGAAACGATTTTTCTGAAAAAGTCTTAGCAAGACAGCATCTTTCACATACATAAATAATATATAGATAATAGCAAGAAATCGAAATATATAAACGAATAACTTTTTGAATCTGCATCTTCAAGTGACTCAACAGGATAGATTAAACGATTTCCTACTTTTTGAGTACCAAATAAAGATTCCACTTACAAGCAATCATTAAAAATATTTAATAAAAATAGTTCTAATTGAAATTGAAAAAGTTTCCTATTTAGACATCATTATTTAATTTGATTATTTAATTTGAAGAAAATTGGACAATAAGCATGACGTTTGATCTTCATAGGAAGATAAGTCTTTATTTTTGAATTGACTCATCACTGATTTAATTTTAAATAGATAAAAGAAAAGAAAAACGAAATCCAATTTTTTTTCATGAGATGGATAAAAAAATGATCTAAGTTAAGATTTGAATCTTTATTCTTTTCGTCTGATTACGAAAATCAAAAAAATAAGGAGGGTTTTTCATATCTATCAGATAGACTGAAGAGTTGTCACTGTTATAGATATTCTATAATATAGAATTTAAATAATTTAAGGTATCAAAAATCTTTTTGACAAAAACCGAAAAATTATTGTCATTGAAATAGAACGATACATACCATATAAGCGAAACATTTCCTCATTTTATATATTTTAGATGATATATATATTTATAGATTATAGATTTTGTTTAACATGGGATTAAGTAATATTTCACAATAATCGACTCTTATCATAAAGTGAATAAAAGGGTGATAGGGGAAATCACCCCTGCCTCAATTGTTCTGTAGATTTCCAATTTTTACTTAGAGCCAAACACGAAATACCTAAATAAAATGGGATTCAAAGAAAATATATCGGCTCCATAACATATTTCTATATGATATGTAACTTGATCATTTGTTAATGAGATTCGAACAGACACAGATATTAAAATGAATACGGATTTACTCCTATCCACTGACCTACTTCTTTCTATAGTCATAATGGAGCATAAAAAAATGGATATGTACTGGGACGGAAGGATTCGAACCTCCGAATGGCGGGACCAAAACCCGTTGCCTTACCACTTGGCCACGCCCCATTTCAATTTCTAATCTACACTAAGAAACAATAATATTGGTATTGGTTGTTTGTCAACTCCAGTCCAAATATCTCCAAATATCTATATATCTATAGAATAGATTGGTACTAGGATTTTGATACATATAGATATAGAATTCAACTTAATTTATTGATCATTACATAGAATTCAATTAAGATATTGTATGAAAATATGATTTCTTCTATTCTCCTTTGAGAATTGGAGGATTTTTGATTGGGTGGGTTCAAAGAAAAAGAAGGATTTTTTGTCTACCTTACTTACTTTCTTCCTTGTTCCTTATATCAAAAACTCAATCAAAATGCAATTATCTCCAAGAACAAAATGTCTGTTATGCTTAATATCGTTAGTTTGATCTGTATTAATTCTGCCCTTTATTCGAGTAGTTTTTTCTTCGGCAAATTGCCTGAAGCATATGCTTTTTTGAATCCAATCGTAGATGTTATGCCAGTCATACCTGTGCTTTTTTTTCTCTTAGCTTTTGTTTGGCAAGCTGCTGTAAGTTTTCGATGAGATCCTTAATAATAATAATATCTTAGAAAATGCATGATTTCTTCGAGAAAAATTCTAACAATTGAGAAAATCAGATAAGTTTTAGAGTATGAATCCTAGATTAGCACACTGAAATTCTTGGATAGTCGCCATAAATCCGGCTTACCCCCATTTCCTCATTTTTGACCCCCTTTCCAGTGAAAGACCCTAACCCCATTAGGGTCTCCCACAATATCGAATTTGGAGTGGTGTCAAAATAGGATATGTGGGAGAAAAATGGAAGATCTATTCTCTTTTTTTTTTTCCAAAAAATCATCTTGGAGATTGTGTAATGCTTACTCTGAAACTCTTCGTTTATACCGTAGTGATATTTTTTGTTTCTCTCTTTATCTTTGGATTCCTATCTAATGATCCGGGGCGTAATCCTGGACGTGAAGAATAAAATCCAAAGGGTTTTCCTTGGGAAATTTTCAAATTTTCTTAGGATTTTATCTATTCCACACGCTTAACTAAGATTTTCAAAATTGAAAAATAAAATAAAGCAAGTCATTAACGGAAACGGAAAGAGAGGGATTCGAACCCTCGGTACAAATAACTCGTACAACGGATTAGCAATCCGACGCTTTAGTCCACTCAGCCATCTCTCCCAATTGCAAAAGATAATTACTACATTACATTACACATAATGTAAGGAGTCTTTCTCTCTCTTTTTTCTCTATTCTAAACTAAAAGAGGGGCTCGAGCCCGCCACTAATCGAACTAAAGAAAAATAAGGAAGACCTCCTTGTGTTGATTTTGTTCGAAAGGCCCTTGTTATTCTGATGGCCTGGCCTGGTCAGTACCTAGCCGGGCCTTTTTTTTTGTTCTAACGAATTATAGATAAATAATGATTTATCTGATATCTGATTTGAAAACACAAATATTTGTTTTTTTTTATTATATTATTATATTCAATTGAATATTTTATATTCAAGTAACAACAAAAAGAATAAAAACTGTTTCCATTTTTTTTCTTGTTATATTTTATTTTTTATTTCATTTTCCGAACTAAAAAAGAAACTATAGATTCTGGACAATGCATTTTTCTGTTATGATTGTAGTATTTTTTTGATCCGTATCTATCTTCTTTCAACAAAAAAGAAAACTTTAGTTATTTAATTTCAATTAAATGAAGCCTCTTTTCCGAATCTCATTAAATTTTTATCTACCCACGAAAAAGTTCAACACTCCAAGTTTGATGATCCTATCTTGATCATGCTCAATTATCTTGTTCGACAAAAGCTCCATTTGTATACAATAATCATATTGTAGCGGGTATAGTTTAGTGGTAAAAGTGTGATTCGTTCTATTAGCCCTTTAATAGTTAAAGGGTCTTTCGGTTTTATTCATATTCCGATCAAAAACTTTATTTCTTAAAAGGATTTAATCCTTTACCTCTCAATGATAAAGTCGAGAAAAAAATACACATTCTCGTGATTTGTATCCATGAGTCACTTATAAATTGAAAAGTTGGATTATGAAATTGCGAAACATAATTTTTGAATTGGATCAAGACTTCCAATTGAATAAGTATGAGTAAAGGATCCATGGCTGAAGATAAAAAGTCAATTTCCAATCGTAACTAAATCTTCCATTTTTTTTTTGGATGTCTAAAGAAAGAAATTGAAGCAAAATAGCTATTCAACGATGTCTTTGGTTTACTAGAGACATCGCCATATTGTTTTAGCTCGGTGGAAACAAAATCCTTTTCCTTAGGATCCTCTCAAATAGAAATAGAGAACGAAGTAACTAGAAAGATTGTTAGAATCACCTTCTTCTAGAAGGATCATCTAGAAAGCAATTCATTTTGTTTGTATTCAGACAAAAAGCTGACATAGGTATTATGGGTAT